AGCACTAGGTTCAGTTATTTGTAGCAAATAAGTACTTAAGTCATCGGAATCAACGTAAAAATCATAAGAATGGAGGTTTCTTTGGTGACATAAGTTCTAATTGTAGTAAGAATCAGAAGTTACGGATAATTACTTTTTTCTTTTTTCCTCCAGATCTATTTTTTATCCTACCCCTATTCATGATTAGTAATCAGGAATCCTCTATCAACAGGATAAGGGGGGTAATTCTTCTTTCCGCGAAATTGGGAAAAGAAAAAAAAAAATGAATGTTCACTTCTTACGTATTACGTATGAATATATAGAATAATTAAATAGAAGTGTAGATAGAAGTGTTGCATATTTTGATATCTTCCGAGAACCACTATTTTTTACTATGAATCCCTGTTGGATCGGATTCTAATGAATCCTTCGGAAACTCGTAAGAAATTCTTTTTTAGAAGAGAGGATAAAGACAAGACGGGAGAACAAAAGTAATAAAGTGGATTCTCATACATATATTTCGTGTCGAAAGATGAATAGGTACACTTATTTAGTTCTACATTTCTTGCACTTAGTATATACTTAATATACTTATATTACTTATAATATATATATATACTTATCATAAGATATCTTCATAACAGGTACAAATATTAAATCGGGGCACCCATTCTATGACAGATCTCAATTTACCCTCTATTTTTGTGCCTTTCGTGGGCCTAGTATTTCCGGCAATTGCAATGGCTTCTTTATCTCTTCATGTTCAAAAAAACAAGATTGTCTAGATCCGATGGGACCTAATCTCATCCATTTATTTCAACACTTAGACTTGGATCATAATAGGGTCTCTATTTAGTGGAATATGGTATGACATGTAGCCCCCTCCGAATACAAATGAAAGGGCTCTTATGCATGCGGATACATGATATATGGATAAGTGCATGTATATGCGGGTATAGCTGTTATAAAATGGATCAGGGGTATCTGAAGAAATAGAAAGTCAATGTATTTATATGTATGTAGATATACATAGTGGGATCATATGAAGGGGATGCTATTATTTTATATCTAACCAATTCAATGAATTACTCCTAATGGTTTCCAATAGTGCTAGTTGATGAGAGTTACTTCGGGAGCAAAAAAAGTCAAATGAATTTGGGTTATTATCTCAATTCTAATAGAATGCAACTGGATCTAGTATGAACTGGCGATCAGAACGTATATGGATACAACTTATAACGGGGTCTCGAAAAACAAGTAATTTCTGCTGGGCCTGTATCCTTTTTTTAGGTTCACTAGGATTCTTATTGGTTGGAACTTCCAGTTATCTTGGTAAGAATCTGATATCCTTATTCCCATCTCAGCAAATCCTTTTTTTTCCACAAGGGATCGTGATGTCTTTCTATGGGATCGCAGGTCTGTTCATTAGCTCCTATTTGTGGTGCACAATTTCGTGGAATGTAGGCAGTGGTTATGACCGATTCGATAGAAAAGAAGGAATAGTGTGTATTTTTCGTTGGGGATTTCCTGGAATAAATCGTCGAATCTTCCTTCGATTCCTTATGAGAGATATTCAGTCGATCAGAATGGAAGTTAAAGAGGGTCTTTATTCTCGTCGTGTCCTTTATATGGAAATAAGAGGCCAGGGAGCCATTCCCTTGACTCGTACTGATGAGAATTTGACTCCACGAGAAATTGAACAAAAAGCTGCTGAATTGGCCTATTTCTTGCGTGTACCAATTGAATTGAAATGAAGAATGAATGCTCTCTCAGTATGATATGAGGGGGAAGGAACTCAGGAATCCCTTTTTTAATATAACTGAAGTTTCTTTGGACGTTCATTCGAGCAAAACATGTTAGAGTCTATTTCCCCGTTCCGTTGGTAATACCGCTGCGGCCTATAGAATCAAGCAGGTGGACGTACACGGAACAACCATAATAAGAAGCCCTTTTTGTCCACCAAAAAAGGATTTTTTATGCGATGCGTATGGAACTCAACTCAATTCTTTCATTTTAATAAATTAATATTAATTATTAATTATTAATAAAGGCAAAGGCTAAGTATGTATTTGTATTCATCACATATATCAGAACATTTCGGAATACAGAATCCCTCTTTTTAGGCCCAATATTTGATTTGGAATTGATACGTTAGATACATATGAATCATATCTCGTAAATTATCTCTCTCTTATCAATCGATGTTTCTTTTTATCCTTTCTTTTGCTCTTTGATAACCAAACGATTGGATCTCTCATAGCCATCCAATTTCTATCTCGTTTTGCTACTCATTTCGGATTTCATCATCAATATTTTTCAGAAATATCCCCTCAATTATTCCTGGTCTGTGGGTAACCAGTGAAACATTTCGAAATAATTGATTGATCCAAGGGGGGTTCTTTCGTCTTGAAATCCGAATAGAATAATATTCATTACTTCATACTTCAAGTGGCTCTTTCGGATATTCATCGAAAGGAACAAATGTGGATGCAATTGGTTCGAATTTGACCAATTGAGATATCTGGGAACAATATTGGAATTGGATTAGTTCTTCATTCGAAACGGACACTTATTCTATTTCGATATTTAGATCCAAGGACTAAACAATTAAAAAAAAATGGGGAACATATTTATAGGTTCCATACCTTGTTATATAACTCATGCTTCATAGAAATATCAGATCAGATAGAGTCGACGAATGAAACAGGTTCAGTAACAATTCACAGATGAAACGTGCCAAAAAAGCCAAAAAAGAAAAGAAAGAATCGACCCCCCTCCCATTCCCATATCTTGCATCTATAGTATTGTTGCCCTGGTGGATTTCTCTCTCATTTAAGAAAAGTTTCGAACCCTGGGTTACTCATTGGTGGAATACCAGACAATCCGCAATTTTTTTGAATGATATTCAAGAGAAGGGCGCTCTAGAAAGATTCATAGAATTAGAAGAACTATTCCTGTTGGACAAAATAATAAAGGAGTACTACCCGGACACACATATACAAAAGCTTTGGATAAGAATCCACAAAGAAACGATACAATTGGTCAAAATCCACAATGAAGATCATAATCATATCATTTTGTGTCTCTCGACAAATATAATCTCTTTCACTATTCTAAGCGGTTATTCCTTTCTGGGTAATGAAGAGCTTTTTATTCTGAATTCTTGGGTTCAGGAATTCCTCTATAACTTAAGCGACACAATAAAAGCTTTTTCGATTCTTTTATTCACCGATTTATGTATCGGATTCCACTCACCCCATGGTTGGGAACTAATGATTGGTTCGATCTACAAATTTTTTGGATTTGCTCATAACGATCAAGTTATATCGGGTTTTGTTTCCACTTTTCCAGTCTTTCTAGATACATTTTTGAAATATTTGATCTTCCGTCATTTAAATCGTGTATCTCCTTCACTTGTAGTGATTTATGATTCAATGAATGAGGAACTCATTTGATCTGCTGATATCAATCAAATCATAATGTTACTTCATACATAAACAAACCATTTCAAATCTGACTCACTCTTTTCTACCCGTCCGGGGGATTCCTCCTATATTCCGGTACAATTATTCCAGTACAATAGCAGAATCGTGGATAGGGAACTATACTAGCTACCTACCTAATTTATTGTAGAAATTTCCGGGATCAATGATTGGACCATGCAAAATAGAAATACCTTTTCTTGGGTAAAGGAACAGATGACTCGATCCATTTCCGTATCGATCATTATATATGTAATAACTCGGACATCTATTTCAAATGCATATCCCATTTTTGCACAGCAGGGTTATGAAAATCCACGAGAAGCAACTGGGCGTATTGTATGTGCCAATTGTCATTTAGCTAATAAGCCCGTGGATATTGAGGTTCCACAAGCCGTGCTTCCTGATACTGTATTTGAAGCAGTTGTTAAAATCCCTTATGATATGCAACTGAAACAAGTTCTCGCTAATGGTAAAAAGGGGGCTTTGAATGTAGGGGCTGTTCTTATTTTACCCGAGGGATTCGAATTAGCTCCCCCCGATCGTATTTCTCCCGAGATGAAAGAAAAGATGGGTAATCTGTCTTTTCAGAGTTATCGCCCCACTAAAAGAAATATTCTTGTGATAGGTCCTGTTCCTGGTCAGAAATATAGTGAAATTGTCTTTCCCATTCTTTCCCCGGACCCTGCTACTAAGAAAGACGTTCACTTCTTAAAATATCCCATATACGTGGGTGGGAACAGGGGAAGGGGTCAGATTTATCCCGATGGGAGCAAGAGTAACAATACAGTCTATAATGCTACAGCAGCAGGTATAGTAAGCAGAATAGTACGTAAAGAAAAGGGGGGATATGAAATAACCATAGCCGATGCATCGGATGGGCACCAAGTGGTCGATATTATACCTCCAGGACCAGAACTTCTTGTTTCAGAGGGGGAATCCATCAAGCTTGATCAACCATTAACGAGTAATCCCAATGTGGGTGGATTTGGTCAGGGGGGTGCAGAAATAGTACTTCAAGATCCATTACGCGTCCAAGGTCTTTTGTTCTTCTTGGCATCTATTATTCTGGCACAAATCTTTTTGGTTCTTAAAAAGAAACAGTTTGAGAAGGTTCAATTGTCCGAAATGAATTTTTAGATCCACGGATTCATCAACACCACGTTGGTAAAAAGCGCCGAATTCTTGTTGATCGATGCAATTATCAAAAAAAATCATGGAAACCCTTTTGCTTGCTTTGTTTATACTGTTTTTCTGCGAGATGTCCGGAATTACTTGTATCCCATTCCTAGGATATGTATATTGCGAAGAAAACTACTTTTTTCTATTTTATAGAGTAAGGTTCAATTAGTATAGAAATGGTTTGCAGGATGTCTCATCCGTACAAACCCATATCATATTGTGTCACCCAGAAAATCGACGGATTTCTTCTTTCTTCTTGCTTCGGAAGAGTCCATACTATGGAGGAACAGATCCTATGAACAATGGATTCAATTCTTCAAAAACATCATCAGAAACAAAGGAATGGAGTAATTTGAA